CTGAGGAAGGTACAGCCCAACTATGAGGTACATCAGCAGATGTTACAATAATACGTAGATGAGTTTTGGCTGGTACAACCACTCTATTGTCCACTTCTAATAAACGTGATTGACCCAATTCTAGATCATCTTCTGGAATCGTATAACTGTCAAAAGTGAGTGACTCTTCATCGGAACTGTTATAGTCTGAATACTCATAAGTCCGATACCATTGATGTCCAATAGCTTTGATAGTAATGGCTGGATCTACTACTACCTCGTCCATTGAGTATAACAGAGCAAATGATGGTATAGCAATGAACATAGGGATGATACTAGGAAATATGGTCCGAAGAATCTCGATAGTAGTTCCATGAACAATCCTTTGCGGGATTGGATTTTTTTGATAGTGGAAATGCCATAAAGCGCGAACCAAGATCCGTAATACGAAAACCAAAATCAGAATGAGGAAGAAAAAGATATCGTGATGTAAGTCCATTATTCCTTGCATCATAGGGCTTGCTGCGTCTTGAGATCCTAATTGCCATGGTTCCGCTGCATCACAAGGAGCAATTGTGAGGAATAACCATTCTAGAACAATCATTTGCTTTGCTTCATTCTTTGACTGCTCTGCTCCCCCCCCAAAAAAAGAGAGACTAATTCTTGCTCTCCCAATTCAGGAAGACGGAAATCACCGGTTGGCTTGGTCCAACCAAGAAAGACATGGGATTGTTTGGGCATTGCTTGGGCCGAGTTAAGTAAAGACTGGCTACCTAGAAAGATCCCTCACTGCACACTTTCTATATATCTGTCTTCATTATCGGCTGCATGCTATCGGAGATAGAGCAATGGGAGGTTCAGTCAAAAGCATTTACCACGCACTCAATTCAATGATCAAGCAAATAAGCAAGACGAATCTCTTTCTCTTTCTATACTACTTAATTACGAAATCAGGACTCAAGTACATAGAAGCAGGCGATGACCTTTAGTAATTAAAAAAAAAAAGAAAGGTTGGAAAAGACATCTTCTCTTTCCTGAGAACAAAAGGCAGAGAAAAAAGGCTTACAGAGGCGCTCCGAAGGAGCGGTATTGCTATAGCATTTGGTTCGTGCTATTACCTATTTCTCCTAGCTGAAAGCTGACGGGCTTGTTTCACACAGACTCAATTGGAAACTGAATTCGAAACACTTGACTCGGAAAAGGTGGGCTATAGCCTCTATCTATATCGAGGGAATTGAAAATTTTCGAGGGAGAATGAAGCAGGGGTCTGGTCTTTAGGATCGCCTCGATATAGAGGCGTCCTTTCCCGAGTCAAGAACGATCCCACTGATAAAACAAATAAGGGAGGGGCTTTCTTTATGTGGTGGACCAAACACATAAAGCGGCTTCCACCCGCCGGCAAAGAGATCTCGATCCCTGGAGTACTCCTATCTTTCCGCTGATGGAAAGATGCTTGGTTCAGTCGTTTCTATGCCCCTTTGTCCAGAGGGAGGGATCTATTCCCGAATGGCTGACTCACCGATATAGCTGGCAGGGGAGCGAAGAAACAAACATAAATGAATATTAAAGCATATTTTTTTTGCGATCCCCTCACCTATAAAGCACGAGTCAATCCCCTTGCCGGGTAAGAAGGATTTGGAGATGTCGACCGATACTATTTAGTGGGTCGTTGGCCCCCTTCCACAACCCCTTCTGTTGGTGAAGGCAGTGCATATAGTCGTAAAGGAACTCTCTGCATTCAATGATCGAACCCGCAACCAAGGGAAGGTGCCCCCAGGATCGGAAACTGATGTGCTATCCTTCGAAACCCGAACTTATCCTTCGCCTGGACCAAGATACTAAATGCCTAGACCACGCCCATCGAGAAGAGAATGTGGAGAAAGAGATCTCGGATCTATTAGTGATTGGGCCACCTCTCCTGGCAAAGAAAGAAAGGCGCTCGTAAGATGCCCTTAACTGCTATCACCGCTTCTGCTTTCCACTAAATAAAAGGCAGCAGGAAAGCCTTTCACATGAACTTGCCTGTGAATTCCTCCTCAGATCCATTGTGGAACCCCTTGCCGTTACTTCCAATCATGTCACAGACAAGCCTGAAAACCAGCTAGGTATGATTCCGTACAGAGGTAACTGCATGGTATACACAGGCGCTCGTATAGAGCCCTCTCCCAATCTCCCATATAGGAACTGCATCAATTTCTACCACGCTTGGAAAACTTTCAGTTCCCGGTTGCAAAAGTAAAGAACTTCTGCCTTACGTAAAGTTACCAAGGATTTCAAATGCAAGAATTTACCCGGGACCTAAAGACGGGCAGAATGATAGCTAGAGGGAAGAAGCATGGGGAGCGATTACAACCAGGAGGTGGGCTTGGAGGATGAAAAAGTTTTTGCATTAGTAGCAGCTGCTAAAGCCAGAATCTAAGGAAAGTTTGTGTCGGCATTCTTCTGGCACCACAGATTTTGACATGCAAATTGATCTACGGGTGCTGATCAACTCTTGCCTTTTTTTTTAGATGAAAAATAGAATTTTTTTTTTTTGCTGGAGCTAGCTGCCAACAAGGCAAAGATGTTGAATTCATGGAACATAATAATAAAGAAAGAATATTTCCTCTGGATTTGATCCATTCCGATGGAAGGGGGCCAGCCCCTGTCAAGTCTCTCTCTGGGTACAGCTATTATGTCACCTTCATAGATGATTATTCTCGGTGTACCAGGTATGCTACGGCACAAATCTAAAGCTTTTAATCGGTTTAAGGAATTTAAAGTGGCAAGTGGAAAAGAAGTTTGAATGTAAGATCAAGGTCTTCAGATCTGATTCAGGAGGTGAATATGTCTCTACTGAGTTTAAGAGGTTTATCTCGTCTAATGAGATTATACATTTACGATACTGTGCTTACACACCGAAACAAAATGGAGTAGCAGAAAGGAAAAGAAAAACAGGCACCTATTGCTGCTCTAGCCAAATGCTTCAAATGCATGTACCTAAGTACTTATGGGCTGAAGCCAGCAGCAGCATATGTCATCAACAGAACTCCATCTGATGCTATCATAAAGGCAAGATTCCATGGGAGATTTTTCATGAGGGTGCAAGTGCTTTGTGTCCAGACTCACTCCGAGATCAATTATCTCCCAAGGCGCATTGTTCTGTTCATATAGCATTTTGCATCTTACTCGGGTATTCCCCGGCGATGCTTTGATCCTCGTACGACTTCATATCTTTCGGCATGTTACATTCGTGGAGGATGAGTCTCTGTATTCTGCATGATCCTCCTCATGCACTGCCTAATCTCAGTACAGATGTGAGACTCTCTTCTTCCCTCGGTAGTGCCCCTGGGAAGACCTGTTCTTCGTCAGTGGCACCACAGAGTGGTGATGATAGTGATGACTTGGGCCACTCTGACCATTTGTTTGGGAAGTGATACACTCAGAAAAGTGAGTTGGTTCGTGCAGCACCAGATGAACTTGACCAACCATCACCAGCTGCCAGCCTTCCTTCTCCGTCAGCGAGTTCTGGTAAGACCATCGAGGTATCTTCTTCTCCATCTATTTCTTTTCCATCAACAATTATTGTTCGTAGGTCAGCTCTGATCTATGGAAATTCGCCCTTCGGGTCATGCAGGAAAGAAAGCATTCTGAATCTAGGCAACCTCTTCCAGAGCCTTTTTATCTCCACTAATTGGTAGGTATGGAACCAGAAATCACAATCGGATCCTCAACCTCAACTGAAACCGAAACTGATCTAACATTGAAATAGCACCTGAAGCCGAAAGCAAGAAATCGACATCTAAATAGACATCTATGGAATCTGACCCGACAACCAGCGAGCGGCCAAAGCCAATAAGTCGAGCCAACTGTTGAAAAAAGAAAGTTTTTCAAGTCTGCTTCAAAGCCCGATTTTCAATCTTCAAAGTCTGAAAAAAAAAGTCCGATTTTATGTTAAAAAAAAATATTCAAATTATGTTTTTAAATCCGCTTCAAAGTAAGCAGCTTCTAAGTCATCTAAGTCTATAACGCTAGCCCTTCTCTTGGTCTATAATTAATCTCCTAATCTCGTCTTTTCGGGTAAATCAGTTGTAAATAGGATCTCCTATTTCATAACCTTCGCAACCAAAGAATCGAACCAGAAACGAAGGCTGTAAAGGGAAAAAACGAGTCTTTCCCGGCTTTGGAATTAGAGTAACCTTGTTTTACGAGCTTATCGACGAAAAAAATGAGCTCTCAGCGCTCTTTAACACCATGGAATAGGATTTAGGTACCTTTTTTCGAGTGGATTAGAAGAAGTTTTTTCACGTTTTAACGAGCTTCTAGCGGGTTTAGTCATCATTCTCATAGGAGTGGGAAGTTTCGGGTGTTGTGAGGCTTTCTGTGGTGGTTCCCAATACGAACGAGTAGCTTCTAGCCCTCTCCTGTTCCTTCCTAATATGCCTATTTTTATTATGCCGATTGAAGTGACTATTGACTTTGCTTCTTATTCATACTATGAGACGAGACGAGCTACTCCATTGGCTTATCTAAAGTCTTAACTAAACCATTCTGTTAACTAAAAAACAACTGTACCGGAAAGGATGTTGGTCCTAACAATCCAAACCAGTACTTACAACAATTAACAATCGATCGTCCGCGCGGGAAGAAAAACTACATGGAGGCTTTGAAAAAGGGTGGTAAACCACCTTTCTTTTTTGAATAGTTTATTGTACTCCGTTGCAGCGCCAGTTAAGGTGAAGGTTGTGCCTATCATGACGATTCCAATGAATTTCCTGGGGACGACGGGTAGGCCTACTTCCTTGCTTCCCGTTGAGGCGGGCTCCGTTCTACCCATTGGTTGACTCCTCTGTTGACCATGCCACTCTCAGAGAGAGCCTGTTGGTAAGCGCTTCGTCCAGTATCAGGCTCGCGTACAATCACGTCACTTGGCCCCTGCTGCCTAGAAGTGGCCGAACAAAAAGAGATCCTACCCCAAAAGATCAACAGAAAGAATAGCGCTATATGAAAGAGAAGTAGTCTACGAGTTCGGGTTCGGTTATGCCTTCTTCATTGGCCTTCTCTCCCAGAGGCTAGTCTGCTCTGCTCTTTTGGCCCTAGTTCCTATAGTCATTCATTGATCACTGAAATTTCCGCCGGTCCGTAAGCCATCAATCTCGACATCAAAGAAAGCCCACCCAGAAAAGAGAGTTCTTACGTAAACGAATGCTTAAAGAGTTCGGACTTTGGGGATACCGGAGTGGGGACGTTGGTACACGGGGAGTTTACTGTATTCAGGAATATCATGTATAGAGTCAATCTCTGGAAACCCCCTATAGCTGGGGGGAATACGAGAGGGACCAAGTGCGGAATGAAGGCACTGAAAGTTTTTTTCCTATTCATTCAAATGCCAGTGATTCAAAAAAGACCTTACTTTGACTAACAAACAAGTCTACTTCCCGACTTTCCCGGAGAAGAGACTTTTTCTGCCCGGTTCTACCCTATTTCTCTTATGTTCTGAGTAGGGCGCGGCGCTAAGGCTTTCGAAAAGACAGATGAGCGCCGTCGAGCAACTCCTTCATTGCTTCATGGAAAAGGCCGAGTGAAAACGTTCTTTCAACTTCTTATAACAGGGATTACCAAGCTAGAAAGAAGATAAGGTTTTGAGCTAACTTCCATGATAGGGAAGGAGTGAACTCGTTTCAGTCTCATGCGGCGAAGAGAACCATTTAGTAACCTAAAGGTAAGAACCAATGTTGTAAGGTAAGGAGGAAAGCGATTTAGTAGTGGAGGAAAAAGAGGGAGCAAAGCAAAGATATCCTATCCGTACAGTTCAGAGAGGAGAGCAAGACCTTAATTAAAAAGAGCAGGTCTTCGAAGCCGCGAGTAGAATACTTTTAATCAATCCCTTGAAGCGAAGGAAGCGGCAAAGAATTGCGTTAAAGCCTCTCTTCCTCCAACCTAAAAGAGAATGAGATTCCCTCTCCTCTTCCTATGATTATGGAACTCCAGTCTGAAAGAGTTTTTCCCCTAGTTTGAATACTGGCTACTAGCAGGCTTGACTTGCCCATCTCCTCGTGATTGAACTCGCATTCAGCAGGTCTTCTTCCTGCGGTTGGCCTTTTGAAGATAAATGGTAGGAGCTCTTTAATTCGAAGGTGGCGAGTTGAAAGAGTGGCTGGTGTATTGGCTAAGCACATTAGTTGTTCTGGCGAGTAATGCCAGGGGTAAGACAAGCTAAGCGAGTTGGCTATTCATTTCGCTTTTGAGCAGACAGGTAAAGGCTAGCAAGGCAAGCAGGTAAAATAGTTAGGGCAGCCAGAGAGGCAAGAGCAGGAAGCAAACAGTAAGCTAAGAATACTGGAAGAAGATGCTAGTTCAGCCAAAAGCCTAGTTCTACCAGAACAGTAGGGCAAGCAGTAGAGGATGCGTAGTAGCGTTCAAAGATGATCGCCTGCCTATTCCTTGGATTGAACGGAAGCCATCTTTCCCTCTCCTCCTCTTATCACTTCTTCCTTCCGTCAATCGTCTACCTCCTAGTTGGAGGTCTCACTCCTTCCTTCAATCAGTCATCTTACTCCTTCCTTTAGTCGTTCCTTCATTCACTTCGTTCATTCAGTCACTCTTTGCCGAGGGAAGGCTTCCACGAGGCCTTTCAATTGAGCTAGAACGAGACTTTGGAAGTTGTTGTGGGGCCCTGACACGACAAAGACTAAGATGTGCTTTGGCTCTTCGTCAATTCCAGCCTCAAACTCTGGTTGAGTGCACGGGTCAAGCTCCTCTAGCTGAGCTTGTCCGATCTGGGAAAAATGCTAGAGAGAACAATCATTAGGAGCACCCCCCTGAAAGCCGGACAGACTCGTTCACGCCCTCCCCTCGAGCCGTAAAGAAATGATTCCACTTTAGCAGCCTTTACAGTTCTTTATTGAAGATAGTTATCCGATCCAATCGAAGCAAGAGAAAGAAGAAGGCTTGACCCTTTCAAGATCATAGAGTTGGCACTCACTCTCATGGCTTATTCTCATGATTTATTACCGTGAGAGAAGCCTATCTTATCCCGAGTTTACTTCTCGACCGATAGGGATAGGGAGGTGCGAAGCGAAAGAGAACCGCACCTTATTAAGATTAAGCCGAGGGGAATCTCATAAGGGATTAATCTCATTGAATCTTCCTCTTTCAAGGAGAGGCGCGGAAAACTGCTCGACTATACTATAAAGGATAGGAGCACAGAATAAGTAGCGGAAGCAGACAATAGAACAGCTGCTAGAAGCTCGACAAAGAGGTATGAGTTTCACTGCGAACTTCTTCCTTTAGCAGATAGCTCAGTTTTGAGACTAATAGGAGTGTAAAACAGCTCTTCCTTCTCCCTGAGGGTAACAGTTGGGGTGGGGAACTTCCCGAAACTGGGGACATAACCTAAATCATAGCGTAGCTAAGTATATTTCTCTGAAGTAGATGAAGTAGTTAGGAATGCAGATGTCAATTGCTCGACTGGTTTTGAAGATTTTGAAGACATGGCATAAAGCATAAAGCGAAACCGCTAGATTCGCTGCAATAGAATCAGCCGCGGGGATTCACCTGAGAGAGAATCCGCTGTTCTATACCGATAGCTTACTTCGATGTGCCTTGCTTGCTTACCTGCTCCTGTTCTTTCCTTTCTTGTCCTTGGAGTTAGGCTTTCTAGACCGGTCCTGAGGTCCACTCCGGTGAGTTAGTATGTCCTTCCTTTCTTGTACTTTACGTTAGCTTCCTTCTTTCTCGTGGGTCTTACCTTAACCTTAGGTAGACAACTCTAAAGAAATACATGCATGGCAGTTAAAGAAGAGCTAAGAGTGAGCTTACGAAAGGTCTAAGATAAGAATCAATAAGAGCATCACTGATAATGTCCGTGCATACAAAGTTATTTCTTTAATGTTTATTCCTGAGTTTAGGATATCTTTCTTGATTATCTGAATTATCCTAGGTGATGGTCAGAGATAACCTGTGTAGTGCTGAACCGAGGAGAAAGCTAGGGATCCTGGAAAGATGGGTACTAGAACGATGCTCATAAAGCCGCTAAGTGAAATGTGTCTATGTGAGATAGAAGACTCCCAAGCTTAGGGGGGAACCTTTCGACAGTCATAGCTACGGCAACACAGGCAACAAGAAGGCGGCCATTGCCTGAGGTCAGCTTCGCCCCTAACTCCCTAGTTGTGAATGGGTAATGGGTTAAGGCGGATAGGTTCCGAAAAACCGTCCGTCCCATACAGCGGAGAACTGCCTCGGGCGCCCCGCACGAGACCGGGCGAATTATAGGGAAGGTGGGATCTATCTCTATCTTTATGCTCGGCTCGGTCCCCAAGCAGCGTGAACTATGAAATCCGTAACTTTGCTTGGGAAGAAGTACGGGCAGCGAAGTTATACTGCGACGTCGGCTCCATACCCTAAATGTATTCCCTACGGTGGGATAGAGGGCGTTTGCCGAGTATGTATTAACGGTCATACATGAGTGGAAGAGTGAGTTAAAGACTAAAAGAGAAAGACTCAATTTCATCGATCCTCCGCTCGTTCATGCCCGCAGTGCTGCTCGTCTGCGCTCCAACCCCCCGTAGGGAGGAGGGGTGGTGAGATAGAGCTGGTAACGAGCCCTCGCCCCCGTGAGTGTCCTCCGGGTTCTTGTTGGGGGGGGAGGGTTTATAGGAAGGTCTATATAAGAGTTCCTATAGGACTGTCTATATATGCTTTCCTCTTACACTCCCTCTCTATCCTTCCTTTCTTTTCTTAAAGAATAAAAAAGAACTCTTTTTAGTATGAGTTTAGACTCTCATACATACTTCTCCGGGACTTTGCTCAAAAAAAAGATAACTTTCATTCTTTTCTTGCAGTAATAGAGGGGAAAGCAATCAAAATGCGGTAGAGGTCATTCAATCAGACAAAGCCTATTCAGGCTCGGGGGGAGAATGAAGAACTAAGAACTCAGAGAAGACAACTGCCTTGACAAGAAGAGGGCTGGAAAAGTGATCTATGCTTCGAGGGCCTTCCCTTAACGCCTTCGAAAGCCAAGCTGTAAATCTTAGTTCTCGAAAGCTCGGTCTTATTATATTTTTTAAGCTCCCGGAAGAAAATAATTCCAAAACTCTTACCTTATTCCCCATCTGAGAAGGAAAGCCTGAACGCCCTTGCTTTTGCCTTTTTGTAGCTCTACCGAGTTGGCAAGGGGGAAGTGGGAGATTTAGAACCCTTAGTTGGGATCGGAGATTTAGAACACTATTAGTCGGGAAAAGTTACGTAGGCCTTTTTACTCGTAGCTCGGCGCGGGGGAGTCTAGAAAACAGTCCTTATCTGGTATTCTAGTAGGAATCGAGCTTTCAGGTCGAATTATATAAACACGTCTTTAAACCTACCTCCTTCGCTGCTTACTCCATCGGCAGTAGATGACCTTTCTTAGGCACCTACATCGTCCCAGGAATGAAGTTACTGGTTCGAGCTCTTTGTCAACTGATTCAACTCAAGCACGAACTGCTACCTCCTCTTCCATCCTCTTCTCCGACTTCAGCAGAAAAACTCAAACAACTCATTATCTCATGTCAACAGCGCATTTGTGAGCTCCAAGTCCAAAAGCCTATCCGGTACGAGAGGGTTTCACTTATAATAATGAAAAGTATGCCATCACTCTGTCTAAAGAAAGGAGTAGGAGCATGAGACTTTGATTGAGTTTAGTTAGGACATACATTACCTTAGTAAGTTCTATGCCAAAACTCTATATCTCTATATAAAGGAAAGAACCAAAGCATTAGCATTCTTAACTCAGCTCTCCAGGAATGAGTTGTTGTCATGTGAGATAAGATAGTAAAGAAGAGTCTATTTTGAAGGAATCAAAGATGCGGACGCTTTTCCTCTAGTGTAGCTATGCGCGTCCGTTCTTTCTATTTAATTAGAGTTTTCTTCTCTGCGTCTCGTCCGTAGCGGACGTGACTCCGCTTGGGTCAGACTTTCTTCCTCTCGTTCTTTTTTTTTATGTCTGTGGCCCATATGGTTAAGTATTCCCACACCTGGGACAGGGGAGGCTAGTTCAGTCACGTCCGGGTTTTAGTAAGGGAGGTACGAGAAGTTAAGGGTGAATGTGAATTTCCCTCTCTTCTTTAGCGAGAGTCGAAAGGTCGTGAGCCAGTGGCTATGGGGAAGTAAGGGTATAAGAATAACTGGTTGGGATGATGGTATCGAAGGCGACCATGGGGAGCTTTGTAAAGCCAAGTAAGTGATCCGAGGGAGAAGCTGTGACGACTCCTCATCAGTATCATTTGGGAAGGTGAGGTTGCTTGCAAGAGTCATATTCCACTAAAATGGCTATTCTTTCAGCTCGTGTGAAAATCGACTCGGAACTCGCGGATAGCTTTGGTTCGCTTTCCCTTGGTGACCCTGGTGTGACCTTGCCTATGGTGTCTGTGGCCCACTCTTTCGACTCTTCACTCTGTTCATGCTTAGCTGGAAGGTTAAGGTAAGGACGTTGAATTGACTTTTGTAGTCTCGGATTCTAACTTTTGAAGAAAAGAAAGCTAGAACGAAGTTTACGGTTTTGAGCAGTCGTTAACGAGCTAGGGTACATTCATATGCATTACACTCGCTGATCTGTTTAATAACCCTGCCTGGTCACTTGCTTTCTTTCTCATTACCTTGCTAGCTTGGCTCGATTCCTACCTTAGAATAGAACGGATTCAGTACTCCCCCAAGCAAAAACTTGAAAGGAAGAGTTAACGAGTGGCTTTCCGCTCCTTATCCCCGTACCTTCAGTGCTTTCTAACCGAACGACTTGTTGGCTCGGGTTCCTTCTCTCCCTTGAAAGTGAAGACGTTAGCAAGAAGAGCTGATGAAAGAAGATCGGAGTCGTGAACAGGAAAAGCTAAGCCAAAAAGACAGGATTCTCGCCATCTCTTCAGGTCAGGTCAGAGGGGTTGATGGACATGAAATTAGATCTTTTTAGGCTTGAAATACTCCTCTAGGGGAACTCGCAATAGCTCTAACAGAACTTCCAGTTAAAAGCACTTCAACTAGATCGATAGGCTAGCTTGCTGCCTCAGCTCAGTATCTTTCCCTCGCTCGGCCCCAACTGTAAGGAATCCCCTTTTTTTTTGAAACAGGCTCGTACTCAAAAAAAGTAACTGGAAATTCAACTGGTTGAAACAGAACTCCTACCGCATAGTTGAACTCGCCTGGCGTGGGCCTGGCTCTTAAGAGACGTAGCCTTTTCCCTAGCTTTTTTTGGCAACTATCTATCTTTCCGAACTAGATTACACGGACTTACTTAAGAGGGTTGCCCCAGAAAGACTCTTTTCTTCCTAGCCTTCTTCATCTGCGCCCGAAAAAAGCTAAGCCCTTTCGTTCCGAGGGTTAGGTTCAAGGGTTGGTCGAGCTTCCGTTGGTCGCCTTTATTCTTGTATCTGAAAGGCTTTTTCAAATATCCCCGAACACTCTTTCTGTTTCCGTAAGTGAAATGTTGAGTCCGTTTGCTGAACCAGTATCACGTCTGCTGGAATTCCCGGAGCGGAGAAAAAGTTTCTTTTCAATCAGAGAACGTGTGGTGCGGGCTGGGCTTCCACCATGCCTCCCACCCAATAGAATTAAAGCAAAAGTAAAGGTTCTTCCCCCTCACGGAGCCAAGTTCCAGCTCGACCGACCGCCACTAGAAGGAGGCATTGCATTCTGTTAGCTACTTATAGCATACCTATAGAGAACATCTATCTAGGCAACCCTCTTCTCTATCCTACCTCGCCTGTCATGCAGAGCGGGAGCATTTAAGATTCTTCCGAATTCCTAGTATAAATTCATATCGAAGAGTCTTAGACTATCCTTTTTCTTGTCCATCCATTCATCGTGCGTGGCCAATTCAGTTCCTTCCATTCTGAAACCTGGCCAAGAATGTCTGGCTATTCTAGAGGTAGCTAACGCGTAATGGACCTCCCTCTCCAACTAGCAGTTCGTTGATGAGTAATATCATTGATACAACAAATTGTACATTCTTTCTTTGGCAGGTATTGACTGGAGAACTGGACCGGCTAGCCAGGACCGAAAGAGCCTGCTGTTGTGGACGAAGAAGTGCGTGCTTCTATAGCATTATATGGTAGTTTTTGTTCTGGGGTGGAATTCTCTTATCTAACCGAGTGATAGGGCTCCGTAAAGTTGATCATTACTAATGTTACGATTCATTCGATTGGGAGGTTCAATGGGTTTCGAAACCCTCCTCTTCATTTAGATTCCTGTTCCTGCATTGGGAGTTAGAGTATCAGTCCGTCCCTGTATTACTTGAAAGGAAGTCTTATTGGACCCCTTCGGGATATCATTCGGCTACCCCCTCTTACTCTTAGTTTTGAGTAGGCGTTTTGGACCGGGGATTCTACTGAAGAAAGGAAAAGAATAACGATTTTGACTCCAGTCTCCTTCGGCCACCACATTGTTTTGACCAATCCTGTTCTAGGTCTTCTTTTCTGGATCGCCAGACAACTCATATACATGATGATGATAAACATTTCCCTGAAATGGAAATGAAAGCATAAAAAATATGGGTAAGAAAGAAATGACTTATTTTCAAAGTTTGATCCTTCCAGCCGGAGAGAGATAAATGCCTTGTAACCCACTAGCTCTAATTCTTTCAATTAGAGGGAGATGCTACACCTGCCCTTGTATATTGGAGCACCCCCTATTTGAATAAGGCATCTGAGTAAGACTAGCGTCTCCTTCATTCCCAAGATATGCTCAACAATGGCCTGCTTCCTATCTTCCGAAACTTTACCAAAAACTACCAACCATACTTTTCCTTCGTTTTCAATCGATTAATCTAGTTCAGCAGCAGAGACATAGCGAATTACTACTAAACCTACGGCACAAAGAAGGTTACCCCCGCCCATAGACTAGGACAAACTAATGAATTTTCAACCACGGGGAATCATATAATTACTCTAGTTCACCAGCATTCCTATAGTTCAACCTTACTATCACCAACAGGAGCAATCAAGGGACCTACTCGGCTATGATCTACACATACGATGAAGCGGATGTGTACAAATAAGGGTCCGAGGCGATGGGCATGTAGCGAGATAAACCACTGGATGGGTTCGTCCGGCCTTGATTCTCTTCTTTCTCGTCCACTAACCTCATCATGAATAACAAGTCGGAAGTCCTTTGTTCGCCACACTACATCTTTCCACCGATAAGCTCAGTTTCGAATTGGATCACGATAAATGGGTAATGATACTACAAGTCCATTCAATGCGGTTTCTAAGCATTCAATTGGGCTACCCCTACCTAAAAAAAGGGATAAAAGCACTGGCGCAGGTCGCTTCATTCCGCCATCTTACCCATATTCTATTTCCCGCCTCAGTACCTTCGATGAATAACTAATTGATCGCGTACCGTACGGTTTCGGAAAGGGCAATTCATCAATCAAGGAAAGTCACACTTCAGGGTCGGCAGATATAGCTGATATTTCAGAAGTCTCCAATCTCGAAAGAGGCATTCCAAGGGAGTGATTCGTTTGCGCACCCGGAAAGTTTCCATCTCAATAATAGGAGTCAGTGAGCAAATAGCCGTAGTTTCATAGGTTTAAAAGCCGTAGTGGAATAGGAGCAATCAAGGAAATCCTCCCGGTGGAAGCGAAGCACCCTTTGAAAAGCTTCTATCTGACAGGAGGAAGTACTCAACTAGTGAATGAAAGGAAAGATGACGCCCAGGCGAAGTAAGTTCCGTGGATCGGTGAAACAAAGCGGGCAATGTAATTAATTGTTGGAGCAAGTGTTCTGGTGGTTCAAGCGGAAGCGGTAAGATAGGGTTCATAGTCAGGTCTCGATCGAGGGAGGCTGCAAGACTCTTCTGTCTGTTAATAGGTAAGTCCTCGCAGGAAAGATTGATGTTCACTATAGATCGCAATCCGTGGGCTGAAGAAGCACCGACCTGCCTGTGCCTTATTGACGACAGCACTGAAGAAGTTATCCTAGCCTAGTAGAAAGCGCGAGTCTGCCACTAAGATAATAGAATAGATAGAGCGAAAACCGAGGCTACCATCCACTGCCCCCCGCGACTCCCCGAACAGCGTGAGTGGAACGGAGTGGAGCCAGCTCTAGAGTTAGGTGATATGTTAATATCGCCAAAGGAGAAAGTCAGCAAGGTGATACGGAGTCTCGCGATGCAAGTGCAACGAACTCAAAGAAAGATAAGTTTACTTGTCGAAGTCATAGGTAATGGTCTAGTCCCAGCCCCACGGGCAGAAGGAAGCAAGCGCAGAAAGTTTATAACTCCCTTTCGAAGGAAAGTAAAGTTAACCATCTATCTAGCAGTCAATTCAGTCTCCGTCTAAGGCAGGGCTAGTTCAGTCGTAACAAGCTAGCGAGCCTCTCAATCCGCGATTTCGTATAGCTCAGAAAGCGAGATGACGGACTTCAAGCTAAAGACACGGTCTTCAAGTACCTCCTACCCTGGGAAATAAGGTCAAAAATCCCTAACTCTGAATTAGCTTTCAGAAGCGAATACTTTTGAATGGCAAGCAGAGAAACCTCCGCTCCGAAGGAAATAAATCTTCAACAGGTATGTTTTTTTTAGTAAATAGGGATTGGATGGCTTGCTTGCCGGAACAAGTTTCCATCTCAATTGTTGTTTTTTTCGTACTTTCTCTCATGAGAATCAAAAAAGGTTCTATCGCGACATTAGATAAAGAAAAGTTCTCCCTAAGCTTGATCGATTCGGATTCAAGAGTCATTCCTCGACAAAAAAACCCACTTTCGGGTGCTTGCTGTAGACTTTGGGACTTGACTCGCTCCAATGGATTGCGCCCAAAGCCATAGGATTAGCTTCGGATAAGCAAGTTATTAAGGTAAGGAGCTGATCCCTTTTCGCATGAGACCAAAAAGGGGGAAGTGTTTTGGCACGGGTAGTAACCAGCAGCTTGAACTAGGGTATGTCCCTTTTTTTTTTAACCATTACTGAAACGTGCGGTGATTAAAAAACTGTAGAAGTTGCTTGGCACGAAAGGAACGCTAGTTACCGGGGCAGTCCGAGGACCAACACCGTGGAAACTTTCCCCTTAGTACTTCAAAAGCCATGATGGCGGCTCCGCCTTTTGAGCGAACAATTGTTGATTGATTTCCCCGCAAGACCGATGAGCGGACAATTTGTTCTATCTTTTCTCAGGTAGAGACCCATATCTCATCTTGCCTCGACAAGGTTTTGGTTGCTTCCCGTTTAGGAGATGAGCAATTGCGTGAAGCTCTTTCTTACGTGCTGATTAAGGGCTTTACGCCTTGTTCTTATTGTTGTACCCGCATTTATGAGTGAGGGGGGTAGGCATTCTTTGATCTCCTCTCTTCTCCGTGGTTACTTAGACAAGGCAGTTGTCTGGAAGGCATCGGATGCAAGCCCGCACAAAGCGAATCGTCAACCTTAATACACTTCCTCCGCTCCGTGTCATTGGAAAAAGGAGTACCTTTTTGTACGAATCGTTCGAAATCTTTGGAAGCGATATGACGCTCGCTGGAGCGCTCCTCCATCTTTAGTACTTTTGGCAGGCTTCCGAAGATCCGGAATAGACTGGTATTGTGTCAGAGAAAAAGAGCGGGCAGGATGCAGAGACAGAGAGTCAGGACCCAACTAGTTTACTTCGCCCCAGTGAGAGACCACCACCTGTACTATACCTTGGTATAGGGCCTTGTAGTCGACCGGTGCGAGCACGTCGTAAGCGCACTACCGCGAGAGAAAGTCTTCGCTCCTAACTACCGTGCAATCAATATCTCGTTACCCCCATGCATACAATAGCTACGAGCAGCCGTAAGCGCTGTTGCACGAGTACTCTATCACGAGTACACTAACAAGAGAGGAACTACGAGCAGAAATCAGTAGTCACTCTGCTGAAATTGTGTAAAGAGAGAGATAGTCAGTCTCTTGACTCTTGAGCGGCTGAGAATGCCGTTACTTATAGCCTTTTAACGGCAGCTACACATTGGTCGAGACTCACACGACAGTCGATACTCAGGATTTCGTTTAGCTAAGTGGCCGAATAGTCAACCTCACCCTAATTTAACATCTGCTTGAACTCCCGATCTACTTTTAAACAAAAAAACTTCTCGAGCTGGATTATAAGATTAGTATATGAATTCCCTGGTGACTTTCTTTTCCAAAGCCCCGCATGAGCAAGCCAAGCTACTCACTAAGACTGCCCAAGCTACTCATGCCAAGCAGCTAACTTCGAGACAGCTAAGGGCAAACTTCGAGCTAGAACTAATGGATTAGCATTAATAGTAAGTTCCCCGGGGGGATTTTTTTCCTATGCTTGCTGGCTAAACAGAGTTGTCTTCCACACGTGCACTGAAATCAGAGTCTGCTACTCGATTAACTTAAGAAGCTTATTAAAATAATAGGATGTTGCCCTGGAATCTCAAATCTTTACAAATTAGTAAGACCGGAGAAAGGGAGCAAATACCGGCCGGAATTGGACGACTACTCACTAAAAGGTATGAATTGGTCGGGGAAGAGACAAAAGAAAATCTAGCCTTCGTTTTCATATCCGCTCCTCTCCGTCGACTGGCTTCCGCTCCTCGCTTTTGTTCAATTATAAAAAAAGAACCACTTTGATGGAGATTTGTAGCATCATTCAAGTAAATACAGATTAAGATCGTAGAAACATGAGCTTGTAATATAGCTACACCTAATTCCAGACCGGTTAATGCAAGAACTATAAATAAAGGACCAGGATCCCCTATGAAATAGAAAAGATCATTCATACATAGCATAGTCCAAGCGAACCCACTTAAAATCTTTACTGAACTATGACCGGCCATCATATTAGCAAATAAACGTATTCCTGAGCTTAATGCGCGAAAACAATGAGGGATTAGCTCAAGGAGTACTAAAAAGGGTGCTAACGGCAGCGGGACTCCTGCGGGTAATGAGAAGCTTAAAAAATGAAGCCCATTTTTTTGAAATCCCACTATAGTAATGCCAATAAAAAGAGAAAATGAGAGACCCAAAGTAATGAGAAAATGACTTGTAACTGTGAAGCTATAAGGTATCATACCCTGGGGATTACGAAATAACGAAAAAGTCAAAGTGACCGAGATGCGAGGGAAAAACTTTTGTTTAACATTTCCGGAAAGACCACCTATTTGTTCGTTTACCGGGTTCGGCACGAAATCATAAATAAGCTCTACCAAGGATTGCCAAGCATTTGGTACTGACTTTCCTCCTCCCTTTTTAGTAACAAAATAAAACAGAAGTAGGACCAAACTGAGAGTTAGAAGCATAAACAAAGATGGATTTGTGAATGAGAAATACAAGTCTCCTATCTTCATAGGAATCAATGGGATTATTTCAAATTGCTCAAGTGGGCTGTTGGGCGTAATCGTAAGAAACACTTTTCATTTCATCCCTGTAGTTCCGCTTCTTGCTCGAAAAATGAAGAAAGACTTGTCGGAAATCACCGGTTGGGTTGGTCCAACCAAGAAAGACATGAGAGGGGGTTGGGCGTAAGAGTTCTTCTTTTATACGATATTTATAGTTAGATGAAGACAGTCCTCCAAAACCCTATAGAGGAATGTCCCGAAAG